AATGAATTGCCTGATAAAAAGGATTACCTTGATAGGGTAAATCATGAAATTTTATATTTCATTCATTATATTTAATAGAATTAAACTATTTCTTAAAGAATCAAAATCTTTTATGCATCATACATCAAAATATAAAAAGATAAGCTAATTAAGCTACTGGGTTCATACCCCATTTATAAGGGTTTAATCCCTTTCTTTTTAATCAAAAAAATTTCTTCAAATATTTTTTTTATTTCACTAATTTTTGGAACACTAATAACTATTTCTTCAAATTCTTGATTAGGAGCTTGAATGGGGTTAGAAATTAATTTATTATCATTTATTCCCCTTATAAATGATAATAAAAAAAATTTATTAACTTCAGAAAGATCATTAAAATATTTTTTAACTCAAGCTTTTGCCTCTTCAATTTTATTATTTGCTATTATTATTTTAATATTTATATATAACAATAATTTTATCCAAATAATTAATTTTAATGAAATTCTAATTTTATCCACACTTTTATTAAAAAGTGGAGCTGCTCCATTTCATTTTTGATTCCCAGAAGTAATAGAAGGACTATCTTGAATAAATGGACTAATTTTAATAACATGACAAAAAATTGCATCTTTAATACTAATTTCTTATAATTTTATTTATTACTTTTTTATAATTTCAATTATTTTATCTATATTAATTGGTTCATTAGGAGGATTAAATCAAATTTCTATTCGTAAATTAATAGCTTTTTCTTCTATTAACCATTTAGGGTGAATATTGCTATCAATAATAAATAATGAATTATTATGATTATCTTATTTTTCTATTTATTCTTTAATTTCAATTTCTATTGTATTATTATTTAATAATTTTAAATTATTTTATTTTAATCAAATTTTTAATATTTCAAATTCAAATTCTATTATTAAATTTTTCATTTTTTTAAACTTACTTTCTTTAGGAGGACTCCCCCCATTTTTAGGATTTTTACCTAAATGATTAGTTATTCAAAATTTAACAATAATAAACCAATTTTTTATTTTAACCGTAAGAATTTGTTTAACATTAATTACATTATATTTCTATTTACGATTATCTTATAGAATTTTTATATTAAATTTTCAAAAAAATTCTTGAATTATAAAAAATAACTATAATATTAAAACATCAACTATTACTTTAATTTTTAATTTTATTTCAATTAATGGATTAATTATAGTTATTTTTTTATACATAATTTTATAAGAATTTAAGTTAAATAAACTAATAGCCTTCAAAGCTGAAATTATTTGTATTAATCATTTAATTCTTAAGCTTAAATAAAAAATTTTTATCCCTTTAGAATTGCAGTCTAATATCACTATTGAATATAAAGCCTAATTAAAGAGAAAATTCCCATAAATAAATTTACAATTTATTGCCTAAACTTCAGCCATTTAATCGCGACAATGATTATTTTCAACAAATCATAAAGATATTGGAACTTTATATTTCATTTTTGGAGCATGAGCCGGAATAGTCGGAACTTCTCTAAGAATTTTAATTCGAGCTGAATTAGGTCACCCAGGAGCTTTTATTGGAGATGATCAAATTTATAATGTAATTGTAACAGCTCATGCTTTTATTATAATTTTTTTTATAGTTATACCAATTATAATTGGAGGATTTGGAAATTGATTAGTTCCTTTAATATTAGGAGCCCCTGATATAGCATTTCCACGAATAAATAATATAAGTTTTTGAATACTACCCCCCTCTTTATCCCTTTTAATTTCTAGAAGTATAGTAGAAAATGGGGCAGGTACAGGTTGAACTGTTTACCCCCCTTTATCGTCAGGAATTGCTCACGCCGGAGCATCAGTAGATTTAGCTATTTTTTCTTTACATCTAGCCGGAATTTCTTCTATTTTAGGAGCAGTAAATTTTATTACTACAGTAATTAATATACGTTCACCTGGTATCACTTTAGACCGAATGCCTTTATTTGTGTGATCAGTAGTAATCACAGCAATTTTATTACTTTTATCATTACCCGTTTTAGCTGGAGCTATTACTATACTACTTACAGACCGAAATTTAAATACGTCATTTTTTGACCCAGCAGGAGGAGGAGATCCAATTTTATACCAACATTTATTTTGATTTTTTGGACACCCAGAAGTTTATATTTTAATTTTACCGGGGTTTGGTATAATTTCTCACATTATTACTCAAGAAAGCGGGAAAAAAGAAACTTTTGGTAATTTAGGAATAATTTATGCAATATTAGCAATTGGGCTATTAGGATTTATTGTTTGAGCTCATCATATATTTACAGTAGGAATAGACGTAGATACTCGAGCTTACTTTACTTCTGCAACAATAATTATTGCTGTTCCTACAGGTATTAAAATTTTTAGTTGATTAGCCACATTACACGGAACTCAATTAACTTATAGCCCTGCCATACTTTGAGCTTTTGGATTTGTATTTTTATTTACTGTCGGTGGACTAACAGGAGTAGTATTAGCTAATTCATCTATTGATATTGTATTACATGACACTTATTATGTAGTCGCTCATTTTCATTATGTTTTATCAATAGGGGCTGTATTTGCTATTATAGCAGGGTTTATTCATTGATACCCTTTATTAACAGGTTTAACTATAAACCCTAAATGGTTAAAAAATCAATTTTCTATAATATTTATTGGAGTAAATTTAACATTTTTTCCTCAACATTTTTTAGGATTAGCGGGTATACCTCGTCGATATTCAGATTTCCCAGATAGTTATTTAACTTGAAATATCATTTCTTCATTAGGAAGAACAATTTCTTTATTTGCTATTATTTATTTTTTATTTATTATTTGAGAAAGTATAATTACTCAACGTATGCCATCTTTTCCTATACAATTATCATCATCTATTGAATGATATCATTCTTTACCCCCTGCAGAACATACTTATGCTGAACTTCCTTTATTAACTAATTTCTAATATGGCAGATTAGTGCAATGAATTTAAGCTTCATATATAAAGATTTTATCTTTTGTTAGAAAATGGCAACATGATCAAATTTAGGGTTACAAGACAGTTCATCTCCTTTAATAGAACAATTAAATTTTTTTCATGATCACACTTTATTAATTTTAACTATAATTACTATTTTAGTAGGGTATATTATAGGAATACTTATATTTAATAAATTTACAAATCGATATTTATTACATGGACAAACTATTGAAATTATTTGAACAGTATTACCAGCAATTATTTTAATATTTATTGCTTTCCCCTCTTTACGTTTACTTTATCTAATAGACGAAATTAATACCCCTTCTATTACTTTAAAATCTATTGGACATCAATGATACTGAAGTTATGAATACTCTGATTTTTTAAATTTAGAATTTGATTCATATATAATTCCCACTAATGAATTAGAAACAAATGGTTTCCGTTTATTAGATGTTGATAATCGAATTGTATTACCAATAAATAATCAAATTCGAATTTTAGTAACTGCGACAGACGTATTGCATTCATGAACTATTCCGTCGTTAGGAGTAAAAGTTGATGCAACTCCAGGGCGATTAAATCAAATCAACTTTCTTATTAATCGTCCTGGACTATTTTATGGACAATGTTCAGAAATTTGTGGAGCAAATCACAGATTTATGCCTATTGTAGTTGAAAGAATTCCAATAAATTTTTTTATTAAATGAATTACACATATAACTAATAATTCATTAGATGACTGAAAGCAAGTAATGGTCTCTTAAACCATATTATAGTAAATTAGCATTTACTTCTAATGATTTAAATATTTATATTTATATATATATATATATTAAAAAATTAGTTTACCAAAACCTTAGTATGTCAAACTAAAAAGATTAATTTAATTTAATATTTTTTAATACCACAAATAGCCCCAATTAATTGATTAATCTTGTTTTTAATTTTTTCAATAACATTAATAATTTTTAATATTTTAAATTACTTTTGTTTTTTTTATTCACCAATTAAATCCTCTCAATCAAATAATATTAAATTCAATAAATTAAATTGAAAATGATAACTAACTTATTTTCTGTATTTGACCCGTCAACAACTATTCTAAATTTATCTCTTAATTGACTAAGCACATTTTTAGGGTTATTATTAATCCCCACATCTTATTGATTAATACCTAATCGATTCCAAATTATTTGAAATAATATTTTATTAACTCTTCATAAAGAATTTAAAACATTATTAGGAACTTCTGGGCATAATGGAAGAACACTAATATTTATTTCTTTATTCTCTTTAATTATATTTAATAATTTTTTAGGGTTATTCCCTTATATTTTTACTAGTACAAGTCATTTAACTTTAACTTTAGCCTTAGCCCTTCCATTATGATTAAGTTTTATATTATATGGATGGGTTAATCATACACAACACATATTTGCTCATTTAGTACCACAAGGAACCCCTGGTGTATTAATGCCATTTATAGTATGTATTGAAACAATTAGTAATGTTATTCGTCCAGGAACTTTAGCTGTTCGATTAACAGCTAATATAATTGCCGGACATTTATTAATAACTTTATTAGGAAATACCGGCCCAATAGCAACAAATTATATTATTTTATCTTTAATTTTAACTACTCAAATTGCTTTACTTATTTTAGAATCTGCAGTTGCAATTATTCAATCTTATGTATTTGCTGTTTTAAGTACTCTTTATTCAAGAGAAGTTAATTAATAAATGTCAACACATGCAAATCACTCTTTTCATTTAGTTGATTATAGCCCATGACCTTTAACAGGAGCTATTGGAGCTATAACGACTGTTTCTGGGTTAGTTCAATGATTCCATCAATATAATATTTTTTTATTTGTTTTAGGAAACGTAATTACTTTATTAACTATATATCAATGATGGCGAGACATTTCTCGAGAAGGAACTTTCCAAGGATTACACACCTTTACAGTTACTATTGGGTTACGATGAGGAATAATTTTATTTATTGTTTCTGAAGTATTTTTTTTTATTTCTTTTTTTTGAGCTTTTTTTCATAGAAGATTATCCCCAACTATTGAATTAGGAATAACTTGGCCCCCTATAGGAATTATTGCATTTAACCCATTTCAGATTCCTTTATTAAACACTGCAATTTTATTAGCATCAGGAGTAACCGTTACTTGAGCCCACCATGCATTAATAGAAGGAAATCATTCTCAAGCTACTCAAGGATTATTTTTTACAATTATTTTAGGGGTTTATTTTACAATTCTTCAAGCATATGAATATATTGAAGCCCCATTTACAATTGCTGATGCTGTTTATGGATCAACATTTTTTATAGCAACAGGATTTCATGGATTACATGTTTTAATTGGAACAACATTTTTATTAATTTGTTTTTTACGTCATATTAACTACCATTTTTCAAAAAATCATCATTTTGGATTTGAAGCAGCTGCATGATACTGACATTTTGTAGATGTAGTTTGATTATTTTTATATATTTCTATTTATTGATGAGGTAGATATTTATAAAGTATATATTTGTATGTATGACTTCCAATCATAAGGACTAAAAATTTTTAGTATAAATAATTTTAATTATTTCTATTATAACTTTAATTATCTTTATTATTACAATTATTGTAATAATACTAGCAACAATTTTATCAAAAAAAACTTTATTAGATCGAGAAAAATGTTCACCATTTGAATGCGGATTTGACCCCATAAATTCATCTCGATTACCTTTTTCTTTACGATTTTTTTTAATTGCTATTATTTTTTTAATTTTTGACGTAGAAATTGCACTTCTTTTACCAATAATTTTAATTATTAAAACCTCTAATTTAATTAGATGAACAATCACAGCCATATTTTTTATTTTAATTTTATTAATTGGGTTATATCACGAATGAAATCAAGGAGCTTTAGAATGAAATAATTAAATATGAAGCGATATATTGCAATTAGTTTCGGCCTAATCTTAGGTGAAATTCACCCATATTTTAGGATAATAGTTAACTATAACATTTAATTTGCATTTAAAAAGTATTGAATAATCAATTTATCTTATTTATTAATTGAAACCAAAAAGAGGTATATCACTGTTAATGATAAAATTGAATATTTAATTCCAATTAAATAGAAATATAAATGGAATTAAACCATTAAAAATAAAAGTTAGCAGCTTTTTTTTGTTCAACATATTTCATTTATATTTATATAGTTTAACAAAAACATTACATTTTCAATGTAAAAATAAAAATTTATTTTTTATAAATATTTAAAGATTATTATAATCTCATTAACATCTTCAATGTCACGCTCTAAATATAAGCTATTTAAATTAATTAATTAAAATAATTAATAATAGTAAAATAATAAATCATAATATATAACTTAATAAATAAATTTTTAAATTATTACTTTGAAATTCTTGTAAATATAAAGAATAATTTTTTAATTGATTATATAATATTTGGCTACCAAAATATTCACTTCAACCCTGGTCAAACCCCTTGTAAGAAAATAATCCTAATTTTAATGGATAATTAATAACCCCAATTGTAGAAATTATAGGTATAAATCATATTAACCCCATAAATTGAGAATAATTATATAATATTAATGATTTATTAATAAAAAATAATTTTACATTTCTTACTAAATAACCAACTAGTCCCCCTACAATACAAACAAATAAAGTTAATATTTTTAAAATCATTGGTAAACAAATTATTTTTAAATCTAAAAATATTAATCACATTAATATACTCCCCCCAATTACAGCTATAATTATTAAAAAAAAAATACTATAAATTATAACCCAACCCTTATCATTTAAAGGGTGTAAAGAACTACTATTAAAATCACCAACTATTGAATAATATACTAATCGAAATGAATAACATACAGTTAACCCTGTACTAAAAAAAAAAAGAAAAAATGAAAAAATATTAACATAGGATAAACTCACTATTTCCAATATTAAATCCTTAGAATAAAACCCAGCTAAAAAAGGTATACCACATAAAGCTAAATTTGCAATATTAAAACATCTACAAGTTAATGGCATAGACATTCTTAAGCTCCCCATTATTCGGATATCTTGTGAATTTTTTATATTATGAATAATTGACCCAGCACATATAAATAATAAAGCCTTAAATAATGCATGAGTTAATAAATGAAAAAAAGCTAACTTATAAAACCCAATAGATAAAATTCTTATTATCAACCCTAATTGGCTCAAAGTGGATAAAGCAATAATTTTTTTTAAATCAAATTCAAAATTAGCACCTAATCCTGCTATAAATATAGTTAAACCAGAAATTAATAATAAAAAATTTCTTATTCATCAATTTATTAACAAATCATTAAATCGAATTAATAAATAAACCCCTGCGGTTACTAAAGTAGATGAATGAACTAAAGCAGAAACTGGGGTAGGAGCCGCTATAGCAGCGGGTAATCAAGATGAAAAAGGAATTTGAGCTCTTTTTGTTATTGCTGCTAATATAACTAACGCCCCAATAATCATTATTTCGTAACTATTTTTTATCAAATCTAAATAAAAAATATAATTTCATCTTCCATAATTTAATATTCAAGCAATAGCTAATAATAAAGCAACATCTCCAATTCGATTAGATAAAGCAGTAAGTATCCCAGCATTATAAGACTTTACATTTTGAAAATAAATTACTAAACAATAAGAAACTAATCCTAATCCATCTCATCCTAATAAAATTCTAATTAAATTAGGGCTAATAATTAATATTATTATAGATATAACAAATATTAATACTAATAAAATAAAACGATTAATATTATAGTCTCTTTCTATATATTGATTACTATAAAAAATAACTAAAGATGAAATTAATAAAACAAAAGATATAAATATTAAACTTATCCAATCAAATAAAAAAGTTATTACAATTGAAATTGATTGTAAAGATAAAATTTCTCATTCAATAAAATAAACTAAGTCCAATAGTAAAAATTTTAAACTTAATGTAAACAAAGTAAAACTAATAAAAATTAAAAAATAAAAACTAATTTTACAATAATTAATTAAATAATTCACGATCTAAAATGAATTAATCATATCATTGACACCACAAATCAATATTTTTTTTAAACTATTTAAATAAATTCATAATATACAAAAGTCTCTTTTTAAAATTAATAAATTTAAAGGCAATCAATGTAATATTAACAATAAAAATTCTCGAATATTCCCAATAGAAAAAAACTGTATTCCAGAATATAATTTTCCATGTTGTCTATAAGCAAATAGATACAAAGTATAAGCAGCACTAAAAAAAGATAAAAAAGCTAACATGATTATTCTAATTCATGACCAAGCTACAATTCTATTTAATAAAGAAATCTCTCCCAATAAATTTAAAGTGGGAGGAGCAGCTATATTACCAGAACATAATAAAAATCACCATATTCTTAAAGTAGGTATAAAATTTAATAACCCCTTATTAATTAATAATCTTCGTCTTCTTATCCGCTCATAAGAAATATTAGCTAAACAAAATAATCCAGAAGAACATAACCCATGAGCAATTATTAAAGCGTAAGAACCGGTTATTCCTCAATAAGTTAAAGTTAATAAGCCACTTAATACAATCCCTATATGGGCAACAGAAGAATAAGCAATTAAAGCCTTTAAATCAGTTTGTCGTAAACAAATTAATCTAACTAATACTCCCCCCACTAAACTAATTCTAATAAATCAGTAATTATACTTTAATCCTGAAATTTGTAATAAATTAAACATTCGTAATAACCCATACCCCCCTAATTTTAATAAAATCCCAGCCAAAATTATTGACCCTGAAACCGGAGCTTCAACATGAGCTTTTGGCAATCATAAATGAACTAAAAATATAGGCATTTTCACTAGAAAAGCAATAATTAAACAAACATATAATAAGTTTATATTAAAAAATTTATAATTTAATAATAAAATAAATAACATTGTATTATTTACATCTAAAACATAAAAAATACCAACCAATAAAGGTAATGAAGCTAATAAAGTATAAAATAATAAATAAATTCCAGCTTGTAACCGCTCAGGTTGATACCCTCACCCTAAAATTAAAAACAAAGTAGGGATTAATCTTGCCTCAAAAAATAAGTAAAACATAAATATTCTTATTGATCTAAAAGTTAAGACTAATATTAATAATAAAAATAAAATTATTATAATAAATAAATTTTTATAATTATTATAATAATAAACTTTTTCTCTTGCTATTAATATTAAACCACAAATTCAAAATCTAAGCATAATTAAACCATAAGAAATTATGTCTAACCCAAAATAATAACTCACATAATTAAAATAATTTATATAACTTAAATTTATTATAAAAATAAATCCTAAAAGAAAAATTAAATTTTGAACCATTCAATAAAAATTTTTAAAAAAAGATATAAAACTTATAAAAAATAATATAAAAATAAACTTTAACACTGTAAAATAGAAAAACTTTGAAAATAATCATTACCATGAGTACGAATTATAGAAACTAAAATTGATAAACCTAATACCCCTTCACAAACACAAAACGTCAAAAAAAACATACTAAAATATCTTTCATAATTTATATAATTTAAATAAAAGAATAAAAAAATAAATAAACTTAAAACTATATATTCTAAACTTAATAAAGTAGACAATAAATGTTTTCGATTAGAAACAAATACTAACCCGCCCACTATAAACATAATTATTGATAAATAAAATAATAATAATATATTTGCCATTGTTTAAATAGTTTAAATAAAACATTAGTCTTGTAAACTAAAAATAAAAATATTTTTTTTTAAACTTCAAGAAAAAAGAAACTCCTTTATCATTAACTCCCAAAGTTAATATTTTAAATAAACTATTTCTTGATATATTAAAATTATTAACAATAACTTTTTTAATAACAATAAATTTTATTTTTTTACAAATAAAACACCCATTATCTATAGGATTAATATTACTAATTCAAACTTTTTTTACCTGCTTATTAACAGGGGTTTATGTTAAAACATTTTGATTTTCATATATTTTATTTCTCATTTTTTTAGGGGGGATATTAATTTTGTTTATTTATGTTACTTCATTATCATCAAATGAAATATTTAATTTATCCTTTAATTTAATTATTACAAATGTTATATTTATAATTTTAATAATTTTTATTTTCTTTTTTTTAGACAAATCTTTAATTGAACATTTTATTAATAATTCAGAAATAGAAAATATTAATAATATTAATAATTTAGTTTATGAAAATATTTTTTCTTTAAACAAAATATATAATTTTCCTAATAATTTAATCACTTTATTATTAATTAATTATTTATTTCTAACTTTACTAGTAGTAGTAAAAATTACAAAAAAATTTTATGGCCCTTTACGCCCTATAAATTAATGTTTAAACCTATTCGAAAATCACATCCTTTAATTAGAATTATAAATAATGCTTTAGTAGACTTACCTGCACCATCGAATATTTCAGCATGATGAAATTTTGGTTCTTTATTAGGACTATGTTTAATTCTTCAAATTTTAACTGGACTATTTTTAGCAATACATTATGCAGCAGACATTGAAACAGCGTTTAATAGAGTAAATCATATTTGTCGTGATGTCAACAATGGATGATTTTTACGAATTTGTCATGCAAACGGAGCTTCTTTTTTTTTCGCTTGTTTATTTATTCATGTAGGACGTGGAGTTTATTATGAATCATATTTATTTCATATAACATGAAATACTGGTGTAATTATTCTATTTTTAACTATAGCAACTGGATTTTTAGGATATGTATTACCTTGAGGACAAATATCATTTTGAGGAGCAACAGTCATTACTAATTTACTTTCTGCTGTTCCTTATTTAGGAATAGATTTGGTACAATGAATTTGAGGGGGGTTTGCCGTTGATAACGCCACATTAACCCGATTTTTTACATTTCACTTTATTTTTCCTTTTATTATTTTAGCTTTAATAATAATTCATTTATTATTTTTACATCAAACTGGATCAAATAACCCATTAGGATTAAATAGTAATGTAGATAAAATCCCATTTCACCCATATTTTATTTATAAAGATATTTTTGGATTTATTGTATTTTTATGAATTTTAATTTGATTTATTTGAAAATTTAATTATTTACTAATAGACCCAGAAAATTTTATTCCAGCTAATCCATTAGTAACCCCAGTTCATATTCAACCAGAATGATATTTTTTATTTGCTTATGCAATTTTACGGTCAATCCCCAATAAATTAGGAGGAGTAATTGCTTTAGTTTTATCTATTGCAATTTTATTAATTCTTCCTTTTACTCATTCTAGTAAATTTCGAGGATTACAATTTTATCCATTAAATCAAATTTTATTTTGATATATAGTAATTATTGCCACTTTATTAACATGAATTGGAGCTCGACCAGTAGAAGATCCCTATGTATTAACTGGCCAAGTTTTAACAGTTTTATATTTTTCATACTTTATCATTAACCCATTATTAGCTAAATTTTGAGATAAATTATTAAATTAATTAATAAGCTTTTATAGCATATGTCTTGAAAACATAAGAAAGAAGTAAACTCTTCTATTAATTTATACTAAAATTTATTCATTAAAATAATAAAGATATTAAAAAAATTTTTAACCCAACAAAAAAAAATAAATAATTTAATGACAAAGGTAAAAATCTTTTTCAAGCTAAATATATTAACTTATCATAACGAAACCGAGGTAAAGTCCCTCGAACTCAAATAAAAATAAAAGAAATAAAACTTAATTTCAAAAAAAAAAAAATATTATATAAATCTCTCCCTAAAAAAATTACAACAAATAATATACTTATAAATAAAATTCTAGAATACTCAGCTAAAAAAATTAAAGCAAACCCCCCTCTTCTATATTCTACATTAAACCCAGAAACTAATTCAGATTCTCCCTCAGCAAAATCAAAAGGAGTACGATTAGTTTCAGCTAAACAAGAAGCTAACCAAACTAATCTCAACGGAAAACAAAAAAAAATAAATCAAATATTATTTTGAAATAAATAAAAATTTAAAAAATTATAATTACCAATTAAAAAAATAAAACTTAATAAAATTAAAGCTAATCTAACTTCATAAGAAATAGTTTGAGCTACTGCCCGTAACCCCCCTAATAAAGCATAATTTGAATTAGACGACCACCCAGCAATTATTACAGTATAAACCCCTAAACTTGTACAACATAAAAAAAATAATACACCTAAATTAAATGAATATAATTTAATTAAATAAGGAATACATATTCAAATTAATAAAGATAAAAATAAAGAAAAAATAGGTGAAAAATAATAAGAAATATAATTAGATAACAATGGATATGTTTGTTCCTTAGTAAACAATTTTACAGCATCACTAAATGGTTGTAATAACCCATTAAATCCAACTTTATTAGGCCCTTTTCGAATTTGAATATAACCTAAAACTTTTCGTTCTAATAAAGTTAAAAAAGCCACACCCACTATTACACAAATAACTAACAATAAACTACCAATTAATGATAAAATTAATTCATATATAAACATATACTATTTATAATTAAAAATTATATTTATAAATTCTAAATTTATCGCACTAATCTGCCAAAATAGTATATTAAATTTAATAAAATTCACAAAAATAAATTTATAATTTTTATATTAGGTCCTTTCGTACTACAATATAATAAATTATTAAGGATAGAAACCAACCTGGCTTACGCCGGTTTGAACTCAGATCATGTAAGAATTTAAAGGTCGAACAGACCTAAACTTTAAACTTCTACACCTAAAAATAACTCTTAATCCAACATCGAGGTCGCAATCTTTTTTATCGATAAGAACTCTCTAAAAAAATTACGCTGTTATCCCTAAGGTAACTTAAATTTTTAATCTATAATATAGGATCAATTATTCAATTAATTATTGTTAAATAATAATAAAAGTTTATTAAATTTTATTTCCACCCCAGAAAAATTTTAACAAAAATATAAATAAAAAAATTCTTATTAATTTATAATTTTTAAAAATAAAAATCTATAGGGTCTTCTCGTCCTTTAAATAAATTTAAACTTTTTAATTTAAAAATAAAATTCTACTTAAATTTTAAAAAAACAGTATATATCTCATTCAACCATTCATACAAGCCTTCAATTAAAAGACTACTGATTATGCTACCTTCGCACGGTCAAAATACCGCGGCCCTTTAAAAATCAGTGGGCAGGCCAGACTTTATATAAAATACAAAAAGACATGTTTTTGTTAAACAGGTGAATATATTTAATTTGCCGAATTCTTCATTAAAACCTAACAATTAAATTATTTTATAAAAATACATATACTAATTTTATCATAATTACTAAATTATTTTAATTTAAATTTATATTTTAATAAATAATTTAATTTAAAATAAATATTTTTATTATAAAAATAAATTATAACAAATTTATAAATAATAACTATTTTTAAGCTTATATTTATTTATTTATTTATTTTTAATATAAAAATTTATTTTAAAGCTAATCCCTTAAAATATTTAATCATTAATTTATTTAATTATAAAATATAATTAAATAAAATTAATAAAATAAATTAAATTTATTTCTTAAAAAACTAGATATATTTTAAAACGATTAACATTTAATTTCTAAATTTATATTTAAAATAGTTATTCTACAATAACTTTTATATAAAATTAACTCTTTAAAATTCGAGAAAAATAAATATAATAATTTATTATTTAATAAACCCTGATACACAAGGTACAACAAATAAAGATTTCTTTTTAAATAAAAATTTTTCAAATTATTTCAATTTTCTTTCACAATACTATAAACTATAATAATAAATATTTTTTCTTTATATAATACTAAAACTTAAATAAATAAAATTATTTCTATTAAATTTTAAATAACAAACAAAATTAATAAATAATTATTATCAATTTAAATTGATTTGCACAAATTTCTTTTCAATGTAAATGAAATACTTTACTAATTAAGCTTTAAATTGTCATTCTAGATACACTTTCCAGTACATCTACTATGTTACGACTTATCTCATTTTAAAAATGAGAGCGACGGGCGATATGTGCATATTTTAGAGCTATAATCAAATAAATAATCTATTTTATATTACTATTAAATCCACTTTCAAACTTTTATTTCAAAAAAATTATCCATATAAATAAATTTATTGTAATCCATTTCTACTTAAACATAAACTGCACCTTGACCTGACATTTTATTTAATAAAATATTTAGAAAATTAATAATCTTATAATATATTCTGATGACGACGATATACATATTGAAAACAAATTTAAGTAAGGTCCAACGTGGATTATCAATTACAGAACAGATTCCTCTAAATAGACTAAAACACCGCCAAATTTTTTAAATTTTAAGAATATAACTAATACTACTTTAATATATTTAAATATTTAATTTTAATAATAGGGTATCTAATCCTAGTTTATTACAAAATTTTTATAGCTTAAATTAATTTAATATTTAATATTAAATAAAATTAAAAATTTCACTTAATAATTTTAATTATTTATTAAAAATTTAAATTTAACTAATACTAAAAATTTTTATTTGCATCATTTGTATAACCGCAGTAGCTGGCACAAATTTTACCAATACTATATATTATTATTAATTCAAAATTTCTTTTATAATTAATATTAATTACTGCGAATAAATAAAATTTTATTAATTTTTAAAATTTAATAATAATTCTTACAAAAATTTACATGTAAAATAAAATATAAATAAAATATTTAACTAAAATAAAATATTATTAAATTTTAAAAATAAATAAAATAATTTAAACAATAATAATATATTAAATTTAACTTAAATATATTATATTTAAATATATATATATTATAAAATTTAATATTTTTATGAATATTTTAAAGTACAATTATAATAATTTTATACAGTAAATTTATATATATATATATATATATATATACATTTATATAAGTATAATACTCCCTAATTTTTCCCCTTTTTTTTTTTTTTTTTTAAAAAAATATTTAAATAATATAATTATAATTTAAATATTATAATTATATATTTAAATATAATTATATTTTAATATATATATATATAATTTAAATATAATTATTTAGTACATATTTAATATATAATATATTTATAAATATAATATATAAATATTTATTTATTAATATAATATATTTATATATTATATTTATAAATATATTATATATTAATAAATAATTTTTTTTTTCAATTATAAAACTATTATGTATATAGATAATATCACCCATTTAATATAAATATTTTATTAATATAAATTATTTATATATAATATAAATAATTTATATATATATATATATATATACATGTATATACGTATATTAAAAATAAAATTATACTTTTATTTGACCCATTATTTATAATTTACATATAAAATATTAAA